CTGTTTAGCTTTTAATTCGCCTCTGACCATCAAATTAAATGTGAATAACCCGTCCTCCTCTCTTTGAAACAAGGGGTGCTTCCGGTTCTGTGCGTGCTTCAAACAATTTTGTCTTCTCCATATTACCATATCTCTAGAGTCAATAATTTTCTATGAGGAACTACTGAACTCAATCACTTGCTGCCGTTACTCAACAGTTTTCTGCTGAGGTTTCTCCCGTAGAGGGATCAGTGATCGATTTCTAGGTTTCGTCGTAAACCTAATTGGTTACTTCCAATTACGTAAATCAATAGTTCAAACCGCACTCAAAGGTAGGGCATTTCCCATTGATATAGGAACTTCTGTACCAGAAACAATGGTATCTCCAATTATAGCCCCTCTGGGATGTAAAATATATCTCTTCTCACCATCCCCATAGTGTATGAGACAAATGTGTGCATTTCGATTAGGGTCGTATTCTATGGTTACGATTCTACCAGATATGTCTTTTTCATTCCGTCGAAAATCTATTTTTCGGTATAGACGCTTATGACCTCCCCCTCTATGCCCTGCGGTAATGATTCCTCTGGCATTACGACCTTTACTACAACGACGCTGTCCATGGATCAAATTATTTCGTGGATTGGATTTTACTTGACTGTCTATGGCTCCATTGCGTGTGCTCGGGGTAGAAGTTTTGTATAAATGTATTGCCGTGTTATTAAGTATTTTGCTTTAAGTTCTTTTCTCTATAAGAGGTGGAATAGAATAACCCGGTTGAAGCGTAATGATCATACGTTTGTAATGCATTGTATGTCCCATAATAGGTCCCATTCTTCTACCCTTTCCGGGGACTCGATGACTATTTATAGCTATTACCTTGACGCCAAAGAAGAGTTCGACCCAATGTTTTATTTCTGTCCTAGTTGATCCTGATTCGACATTAGAAGTATATTGATTGTTCCCCAATAACCGAATACTTTTTTCTGTAAATACTGCATATTTGATTCCATCCATAAATCCATTTTCTTCCCTATGAGTTCCAGTATCGATAAGAATTCTAGTTCTTACTGTTCATATGTTATGGTATGAATATACCATACCAATTACCAATTCGGTATGTATGGATGATGAGATTCCATTGATACAGAGCCAATTCTAATAGACTTATTGAACGTTCCCATTGGCGTGCATCCAGCAGGAATTGAACCTACGAATTTGCCAATTATGAGTTGGGCGCTTTAACCATTCAGCCATGGATGCTTAACAGGGATCATCGTACATCGTGAATAACCAAATTCCAATTGAAATGAAATCTTTAGGAGGAATCAATGAGAGGACATCAATTTAAATCCTGGATCTTCGAATTGAGAGAGATATTGAGAGAGATCAAGAATTCTCACTATTTCTTAGATTCATGGACCAAATTCAATTCAGTGGGATCTTTCACTCACATTCTTTTCCACCAAGAACGTTTTATGAAACTCTTTGACCCCCGAATTTGGAGTATCTTATTTTCACGTGATTCACAGGGTTCAAGAAGCAATCGATATTTCACGATCAAAGGTATAGTACTGCTTGTAGTAGCGGTCCTTATATCTCGTATTAACAATCGAAAGATTGTCGAAAGAAAAAATCTCTATTTGATGGGGCTTCTTCCTATACCTATGAATTCCATTGGACCCAGAAATGAGACATTGGAAGAATCTTTTTGGTCTTGCAATATCAATAGGTTGATTGTTTCGCCCCTGTATCTTCCAAAAGGGAAAAATAGTTCTGAGAGTTGTTTCGTGGATCCGCAAGAGAGTACTTGGGTTCTCCCAATAAATAAAAAGTGTATCATGCCTGAATCTAACCGGGGTTCGCGGTGGTGGAGGAACCGGATCGGAAAAAAGAGGGATTCTAGTTGTAAGGTATCTAATAAAACCGTAGCTGGAATTGAGATCTCATTCAAAGAGAGAGATAGCAAATATCTGGAGTTTCTTTTTTTATCCTATACGGATGATCTGATCCGCAAGGACCATGATTGGGAATTGTTTGATCGTCTTTCTCCGAGGAAGAAGCGAAACATACTCAACTTGAATTCGGGACAGCTATTCGAAGTCTTAGGGAAAGACTTTATTTGTTATCTCATGTCCGCTTTTCGTGAAAAAAGACCAATTGAAGGGGGGGGGTTCTTCAAACAACAAGGAGCTGAGGCAACTATTCAATCAAATTATATTGAGCATGTTTCCCATCTCTTCTCGAGAAACAAGTGGGGTATTTCTTTGCAAAATTGTGCTCAATTTCATATGTGGCAATTCCACCAAGATCTCTTCGTTAGTTGGGGAAAGAATCGGCACGAATCGGATTTTTTGAGGAACGTATCGAGAGAGAATTTGATTTGGTTAGACAATGTGTGGTTGGTAAACAAGGATCGGTTTTTTAGCAAGGTACGGAATGCATTGTCAAATATTCAAAAAGAAAGATCGATTCTTTGGGATCCTTCCTTTCTTCAAACGGAAGGAACAGAGATAGAATC